GAGCGGATTCATCAATGGAACTTTAATTAAATTAAATAGTCGGTCCGTTCTTTTGTTAAAAAAATAACGAATAAAAAGGAATAAATGGCTTGGCCATGTATCGCCGTTCAATCTCCGGTAGAAAGGTTCCATCGGAACAATTTTTTATTTCAGGGTACCTCTTCTTAAAAAAAAGAGGAAGTGTGAGGAGAAATGACAAGAAGGTATTGGAACATAAATTTGGAAGAGATGATGGAAGCAGGAGTTCATTTTGGTCATGGTACTAGGAAGTGGAATCCTAGAATGGCACCTTATATTTCTGCAAAGCGTAAAGGTATTCATATTACAAATCTTACTAGAACTGCTCGTTTTTTATCAGAAGCTTGTGATTTAGTTTTTGATGCAGCAACTAGGGGAAAACAATTCTTAATCGTTGGTACAAAAAATAAAGCAGCTGATTCAGTAGCATCGGCTGCAATCAGGGCTCGGTGTCATTATGTTAATAAAAAATGGCTCGGTGGTATGTCAACGAACTGGTCCACTACAAAAACAAGACTTCATAAGTTCAGGGATTTGAGAGCGGAACAAAAGACGGGAAGACTCAACCGTCTTCCGAAACGAGATGCGGCAATGTTGAAGAGACAATTATCTCACTTGCAAACATATCTAGGTGGCATCAAATATATGATGGGATTGCCTGATATTGTAATCATCGTCGATCAGCAAGAAGAATATACAGCTCTTCGAGAATGTGTTACTTTGGGAATTCCAACAGTTTGTTTAATCGATACAAATTGTGACCCAGATATTGCAGATATTTCGATTCCAGCCAATGATGACGCCATAGCTTCAATCCGATTAATTCTTAACAAATTAGTATCCGCAATTTGTGAGGGTCGTTCTAGCTATATAAGAAATCATTGATTAATAATAAGATAAGTCAATTATTTCGTGAATTCCATTAATTTATGGAATCGGTTACTATATCCTGAATATCGAAAAAGAGATCCAAATTGCTGGGGATATTATGTAATTACTTAGTATCCGAAATATACAATTCAATTCAAGTAGGCAAATCAATAAAGAGACGGTTGAATAAAAAAAATTCCTTTTTAAGTTCTATTTATGTCAGAGGGCAATATGAATGTTCTACCATGTTCCATCAACACACTAAAAAGGTTATACGATATATCCGGTGTAGAAGTAGGCCAACATTTCTATTGGCAAATAGGAGGTTTCCAAGTCCATGCCCAAGTACTTATTACTTCTTGGTTCGTAATTGCTATCTTATTAGGTTCCGCTACTATAGCTGTTCGGAATCCACAAACCATTCCGACCGACGGTCAGAATTTTTTCGAATATGTCCTTGAATTCATTCGAGACTTGAGCAAAACTCAAATTGGAGAAGAATATGGCCCTTGGGTTCCTTTTATTGGAACTATGTTTTTATTTATTTTTGTTTCCAACTGGTCGGGGGCTCTTTTGCCTTGGAAAATCATACAGTTACCTCATGGGGAGTTAGCCGCACCCACGAATGATATAAATACTACTGTTGCTTTAGCTTTACCTACGTCAGTAGCATATTTCTATGCGGGTCTTACAAAAAAGGGATTGGGTTATTTCGGTAAATATATTCAACCAACTCCAATACTTTTACCAATCAATATCCTAGAAGATTTCACAAAACCCTTATCACTTAGTTTTCGACTTTTTGGTAATATATTGGCTGATGAATTAGTAGTTGTTGTTCTTGTTTCTTTAGTCCCTTCAGTAGTTCCTATACCTGTCATGTTTCTTGGATTATTTACAAGCGGTATTCAAGCTCTTATTTTCGCAACCTTAGCGGCGGCTTATATAGGGGAATCCATGGAGGGTCATCATTGACTAGCTTTCAAAATATGCTTTTTTAGTTATACCAACACAATGTATGGGCGGTTCATATAATCCATTCTGGAACAAAATAGATACAATATCGGGTATATATGATTTAGAGTAGTAGTAAAAAAGATTACGATATGGAATTCAGTTGTCAAAAAAGAAGGAAACATATCTAAAACTAAAAAATCAAAGATTTTTCCCAAGATTTCTGTTTGGGCCACTTATGCCATACTCCCTTCACTTCAATATTCATTCTATTTCTATATATTTGTTCAGTCAATCCTTATTATGATTCATACATAATTTTTATAAGAATTCTTATGTTCTCCAGTTTGCGATAAAAAATCAAATCAAATGAGAATAGTTCCACAAGAACATTTCATTTCATTTGATTTGATTTTTTCAATGGTTGATATGGATCAAAATTTGAATTCATTGCATGCAATTGGAGCTCCAATATTTATTGATATGTAAGGATTCAGACTAAGAAATGAGTCCATTTGTATTCATGTTTATACTAATGCGAGATAATGATAAATAAAAGGAACTAATAATTTACAAACAGGATTCATAAAAAATGGGTTAGGGGGGTGGGGTCGAACTCGATATACATCATTTTTTTTTTATGTCTATTAATGTCTATAAGTAAACCCCTCGTTTCAAAGAATGATTCTAGAATTGGGTTGAGTATCAGATTTTGGTTTACATTATGGAAGAAATCATGTATATGTGATATTAGATCTTTACTAGTTATATATGAACTATCCATATATCTTAGTGACTTTCCTACCCCATCGCGATTTGAGATAGGAATTACAAATTACAATAGAAAAGAAAGACTTTTTCGTTTCGTATGGGCCTCGCCGAATGAATAAACAGATGAAATCAAGCATATAGAAGAAAAAGAGTGCATAATTGAAAGAATGGATCGGAACAAATAAATAATGAAATGGAAGAACTAGATCTGATTGATTATGGATTCATAAAGACTCCATGGATAGGAACTAAAAACGCGAGATCTAATTAGTTCTGCTCATTCACTAATCTCATTACTTAAAATTTGTAGTTCATAGTTATTTTTGATTGGATGGGTCTTAGTAATGGAATAAAATAATAAGTCATAATTCATTGGTTGCTTGTATCATTAACCATTTCTTTATTTTTATGCGAGGAGCTTACCATGAATCCACTGATTTCTGCTGCTTCCGTTATTGCTGCTGGATTGGCTGTAGGACTGGCTTCTATTGGACCTGGAGTTGGACAAGGGACTGCTGCGGGCCAAGCCGTAGAAGGTATCGCGAGACAACCAGAAGCAGAGGGTAAAATACGAGGTACTTTATTGCTTAGTCTAGCTTTTATGGAAGCTTTAACAATTTATGGACTGGTCGTGGCATTAGCACTTTTATTTGCAAATCCTTTTGTTTAATCTTCGAAATAAAGAAATAAATGGGAAGTCTTTTTTTTTATCTTTCTTATTTTTTAGATTTGCCACTTGATTTTTCAAATGATATCAAGATTTCAATCCTACAATAACTTTAACTTATTCGTTGAGATAATACAATACCCCGTGGGAAGGACTAATTTGAGGATCCGGTGGATCCACTCGCTTTTTTCCTTCCCGTTCTCGGTCCAATGGAACCCCTTTTTTAGTACGCCTTGCAACGAACGAGATATTTCATAATTGATATGATACCTGGCCTGGGACCTAATTAAAATTCAATTTAGTCTTTTTTTTGGGGGGGGTTCAATTGAAATTAAATAGATTGATAAATATGAAAAAAAATCAACAAAGGGTAAAGTAATACAAAAAGCACTCTGTTCAATTTAGTCAGTCCTATCTATAAGAGGAGATCATATGAAAAATGTAACCGATTCTTTCGTTTCCTTGGGTCACTGGCCATCTGCCGGGAGTTTCGGATTTAATACCGATATTTTAGCAACAAATCCAATAAATCTAAGTGTAGTCCTTGGTGTATTGATTTTTTTTGGAAAGGGAGTGTGTGCGAGTTGTTTATTTCAAGAATAAGCTGTATCTAACCAGCTGCACTTTTTTCGTTATAACTAGGAAATAAAGGTGCACAATCCCGCGAATTACTTCTGAATCAATTCAGAAATCATATGTATGAACCGTAGCATTTCGTGATTCGTTGGTAAATACACTTTGATTCTCTATCAACCAATAATATGGGGCTCTAAACAAACATGGTTAAAGCGAAATTGTTTGAAGTCTGGGCGCAACATTGGTGTTCTTTCTACCACTATGTTAATATGGCGAGAGTTTCAAAATGAATCCGTGCATTTTATCCGATATAGAACACTCATATCGATAAAATGATTTGAACCTTTTACTGTTACTGGAAAAACGGGAATCCCCTCCTTTTTTTATCCAATGTGGAATCGACGACCTATGTATAAAGTAAGCGAAATTTTTTGGATTTGAAAAAAAAAGAAACAACTTTGCCGATAATTATAATTACAGATTTTTTGTCTGGTCGGAAGAGTCCTCCGAATACTCTGGTCTTGGATCAACGATCCGTTTCAATATTTTTGAATCCGAACAGAAAAGAGAGGATAAGCTCATAAAAAAAAATGATATGGGAATGCCCCGTACCATAAGTAAGTGAGCGTGAGAGCCAAATGAATCGAAAGATTCCTGTTTGGTTCGGGAAGAGGTCATGGAATTGTTAAAATTAATTGCAATGGGAAGATAATCTACTTTCATTAAGTGATTTATTAGATAATCGAAAACAGAGAATCTTGAGTACTATTCGAAATTCAGAAGAGCTACGCGGAGGGTCCATTGAAAGGCTGGAAAAGGCCAAGGCCCACTTACGAAAAGTGAAAATAGAAGCGGATGAGTTTCGAGTGAATGGATATTCCGAGATAGAACGAGAAAAAAGGAATTTGATTAATTCAACTTATCAGAATTTGGAACGATTAGAAAATTACAAAAACGAAACCATTCAGTTTGAACAACAAAGAGCGATTAATCAAGTCAGACAACGCGTTTTTCAACAAGCCTTACAAGGAGCTCTAGGGACTCTGAATAGTTGTTTGAACAACGAGTTACATTTACGCACCATCGGTGCTAATATTCGTATGTTTGGGGCGATGAAAGAAATAACTGATTAGTCCTTCAGTAT